AATGGAGTGCCTGAATAAAGGGTTACCTTGATAGGGTAAATCAAGTAATTTAAAAATTATCTCCGTTATTACATATGGCAGAATCAAACTGCCTCTTTCAGTATCAAAAACTGACGTGCATCATACACTTAAATGTAAAAAAGGTAAGCTAAATAAGCTAATGGGTTCATACCCCATTTATAGAGGCATTAATCCTCTCCTTTTTAATGACCAGCAACTCAACTAAACTCCTGTTCCTGTCATCTTTGATGATAGGAACAGTTTTATCCGTTTCATCCAACTCGTGATTCGGAGTTTGAATAGGGCTAGAAATCAATTTACTTTCATTTATCCCACTTCTAGCCAACAGTAAAAATATAGTGATAAATGAATCCTCAATCAAGTATTTCATTGTCCAAGCAATAGCGTCGACAATGCTTTTGTTCTCAATCTTGATTATTCAAATTAAATATCCCTTGAATTGAGAACAACAAATCATCCCTTCCATGATGATTAGATCAAGATTAATATTAAAGATTGGGGCAGCTCCATTCCACTTCTGATTTCCAGAAGTTATAGGAGCAACAAGATGGATTAATTGTCTTGTATTAATAACATGGCAAAAAATTGCCCCAATAATGGTTCTATCATACTGTATTCAAAACAGAATATTCATTAGAACCATTATTATTGCAAGAATTACAATCGGAGCCTTAGGAGGATTAAATCAAAATTCTCTACGTCAACTAATAGCTTATTCTTCAATTAGACATTTAGGTTGAATAATTGCTTCAATTAGAATTAGAGAAACAATATGAGAAGTATATTTTTTAGTATACTCCTTACTGAGAACAATTATAGTGTTACTATTCAACCAAAGTAAATTATTCTTCATAAATCAAGTTTATACCTCAGAAAATATAAATATTGAAATTAAATTCATAATATTTCTCACATTATTATCATTAGGAGGATTACCACCATTCCTTGGATTTATACCAAAATGAATAGTAATACAATCACTAGTAGAAAATAACCTTTCAACTTTAATAGCAATTATAGCAGTATTAACAACAATTACATTATACTACTATATACGAATTAGATTCTCAGCAATAATCATAACATTCTCAGAAAACTCATGATCAATCAATAACAATGTAAAATCACCGAAATTTATTTTACCAACACTAGTTACAATCTCAACACTAGGGCTAATTTCAACATCAACAATAATCTCAACATTTTAGACAAGGACTTAAGTTAACTAAACTAATAACCTTCAAAGTTATAATTAAAAGATAAACTTTTAGGCCTTAGTAATTTTAAATACACCTTTAGAATTGCAGTCTAAAATCATTGTTGAATATAAAGCCCCCAAGATATGGTAAGAGGGATTTACACCCATAAATAGATTTACAGTCTATCACCTAATATTCAGCCACCTTACCACCGCAAAAATGATTATTCTCAACAAACCATAAGGATATTGGAACTCTATACTTTTTATTTGGAGCATGAGCAGGAATAGTAGGAACATCAATAAGAATAATTATTCGAGCTGAACTTGGTCAACCAGGACAATTAATTGGAGATGATCAAATTTATAATGTAGTAATTACATCCCATGCATTCGTAATAATTTTCTTTATAGTAATACCAATTATAATTGGAGGGTTTGGGAATTGACTGGTTCCATTAATAATTGGAGCACCAGATATAGCCTTCCCACGTATAAATAATATAAGATTTTGACTTTTACCCCCTTCCTTAACCCTACTTCTAACCTCGTCTATAGTGGATAGCGGAGCAGGGACAGGATGGACCGTTTACCCCCCACTTGCCGGAGCAATCGCTCATGGAGGAGCCTCAGTAGACTTAGCAATTTTTTCATTACATTTAGCAGGAGTATCATCAATTCTTGGTGCAGTAAATTTTATTACTACAGCAATTAATATGCGATCAGAAAGAATAACTCTTGACCAAACACCTTTATTTGTCTGATCAGTAGCAATTACCGCACTATTATTACTTCTATCCTTACCAGTTCTAGCAGGTGCCATTACAATATTACTTACAGACCGAAATTTAAATACATCATTCTTTGACCCAGCAGGAGGAGGAGACCCAATTCTATATCAACACTTATTTTGATTCTTTGGTCACCCTGAAGTTTATATTTTAATTCTCCCAGGATTTGGTATTATTTCTCACATTGTTTGTCAAGAAAGTGGAAAGATTGAATCATTTGGAACATTAGGAATAATTTACGCAATATTATCTATTGGACTTATAGGATTTATTGTATGAGCTCATCATATATTCACTGTAGGTATAGACGTTGATACCCGAGCATACTTTACATCAGCTACAATAATTATTGCTGTACCTACAGGAATCAAGGTATTTAGATGACTAGCAACCTTATACGGAACAAAATTTAAATTTAACCCACCTTTATTATGAGCATTAGGATTTATTTTCCTATTCACAATTGGAGGATTAACAGGACTAATTTTAGCAAATTCCTCATTAGATATCGTATTACATGATACATATTATGTTGTTGCACACTTCCATTATGTACTTTCTATAGGAGCAGTATTTGCAATTATAGGAGGAATTATTCAATGATATCCACTATTTACAGGTCTAACAATAAACAACACATGATTAAAAATCCAATTCGCAATTATATTTATTGGAGTAAACCTAACATTCTTTCCACAACACTTCCTAGGACTAGCTGGAATACCTCGACGATATTCAGATTACCCTGACGCATATACATCATGAAATGTAATCTCAAGTATTGGATCAACTATCTCAATTATTGGAATCATCATATTTATCATTATTATATGAGAAAGAATAATTTCAAATCGAGCAGTTATATTCAGTTCAAACATATCAAGTTCAACTGAATGACTTCAAAATAATCCCCCAGCAGAACATAGATACTCAGAATTACCTTTAATTACTAGATTCTAATATGGCAGAATAGTGCAGTAGATTTAAGCTTTACAAATAAAGGACTGACCTTTTATTAGAAAATAAATGGCAACTTGATCAATTTTATCATTACAAGACAGAGCTTCCCCTCTAATAGAACAACTATCATTCTTTCATGACCACACAATAACTGTATTAACTTTAATTACAATTGTTGTAGGATATTCATTATCCTATATATTAATAATTAAATACTCAAACCGATATGCTCTCCACGGACACCTTATTGAAACAACTTGAACAGCTCTGCCAGCAATCACTTTAATTTTTATTGCACTACCATCATTACGACTACTTTATATACTAGATGATTCAATTGATGCATTAATCACAATTAAAACAATTGGACGTCAATGATACTGAAGATATGAATATTCAGACTTTGTAGATGTAGAATTCGATACCTATATAACCCCTGAAAGAGATTTGGAAGTAGATGGATTTCGACTCCTAGATGTTGATAATCGAACAATCTTACCAATAAATACAGAAGTACGAGTATTAACTAGAGCATCAGATGTTCTTCACTCATGAGCTGTCCCATCCCTAGGAATTAAAATTGATGCAACCCCAGGACGATTAAATCAAGGAACATTTACAATTAATCGACCTGGCTTATTTTTCGGACAATGTTCTGAAATCTGTGGAGCAAACCACAGATTTATACCAATTGTAATTGAAAGAACATCAGTAAATCTATTTATTAAATGATTATCAAAGATAATTTAACAAAAGGAGTTAGTTAAAATAAATATAACATTAGAGTGTCAATCTAAAATTACTAATCAATTAGTACACCTTGAACATCAGATGACTGAAAGTAAGTAATGGTCTCTTAAACCAAAAAATAGTAAATTAACGTCTACTTCTGATGGGAGTATGTGTTACTTAAATTCCACAAATATCTCCACTTATATGATTTTCACTATTCATTATATTCTCAACAACATTAATTTTATTTAATCAAATAAACTTCTTTTCTTTCAAAACAACACCAATTAAAATATTTAAAAAAACAAAGGAAGAAAGAAAAAATATAAATTGAAAATGATAAGAAATTTATTCTCAACATTTGATCCATCAACTAGAATCTTCAATCTATCTTTAAATTGAACAAGAACATTTATTGGACTATTAATTATTCCATCATTATTTTGACTTACACCATCACGAATTAACATTCTATGAAATAAACTTAACTTAACTCTACATAATGAATTTAAAACATTATTAGGACCTAAATCCTTTAATGGAACAACATTCATCTTTATTTCAATCTTTATTATAATATTATTCAATAATTTTATAGGACTATTCCCTTATATTTTCACTAGAACTAGACACCTAGCATTAACATTTGCCATTGCATTACCCATATGATTAAGATTTATATTATTCGGATGAATCAACCACACAAATCATATATTTGCACACCTAGTACCACAAGGTACACCACCAGCTTTAATATCATTCATAGTTTTAATTGAAACAATTAGAAATATTATTCGACCAGGAACATTAGCCGTACGACTAGCAGCAAATATAATTGCAGGACACTTATTACTTACATTATTAGGTAATACAGGACCAATGATTGGTTTCAACTTAATTTCAATCTTAATTATTGGACAAATAATACTTTTAATTTTAGAATCAGCTGTAGCTATAATTCAAGCTTATGTATTCTCTATTTTAAGAACATTATATTCAAGAGAAGTTTATTAACAAATGTTAACAACACACTCAAATCACCCATTCCACTTAGTAGATTATAGACCATGACCAATTACAGGAGCAATTGGAGCAATAGTTCTTGTATCAGGATTAGCTAAATGATTCCACCTATTTAACATTAATTTATTCGCAATAGGATTTGCAATTACAATTTTAACAATAATCCAATGATGACGAGACGTAATTCGTGAAAGAACATTCCAAGGACTACACACAAGATTTGTATCAATTGGATTACGATGAGGGATAATTCTATTTATTGCATCAGAAGTATTATTTTTCATTTCATTCTTCTGAGCATTTTTTAATAGAAGATTAGCTCCAGCAATTGAACTTGGAATACTTTGACCACCCATAGGAATTCAACCGTTTAATCCTATACAAGTACCTTTATTAAATACAGCTATTCTTCTAGCATCAGGAGTAACAGTAACATGAGCACATCATAGACTAATAGAATCTAATCATACACAAACACTGCAAGGATTATTCTTTACAGTACTATTAGGATTATATTTTACAACACTACAAGCATATGAATACTGAGAAGCACCATTCACTATTGCAGACGCAGTTTATGGATCTACATTCTTTGTAGCAACGGGATTCCATGGATTACATGTAATTATTGGAACAATCTTCTTATCAACATGTCTAATACGACATCTAATAAATCAATTCTCCCCAAGACACCATTTTGGATTTGAAGCTGCAGCATGATATTGACATTTTGTAGATGTAGTATGATTATTCCTTTACATTTCAATTTATTGATGAGGTAGATAAAGTTTTTCTAGTATAAATAGTATAACTGACTTCCAATCAGTAGGCTTGATATTAAATCAAGAAAAACAATTATAACACTATTAACAAGATTCATAATTAGATTTTTAGTACCAATATTAGTTATATTATTAGCAACTACTCTCTCAAAAAAAATTATCAATGACCGAGAAAAAAGATCCCCATTTGAATGCGGATTTGACCCAAAAAGTTCAGCTCGAATACCTTTCTCACTACGATTCTTCCTAATCGCAGTCATCTTCTTAATTTTTGATATTGAAATTGCCTTAATTTTACCTATTATTATCATTATAAAATCCTCAAACTTAATGATCTGAACATCAACAACCCTATTCTTCATTTTAATTCTTTTAGGAGGACTATATCATGAATGAAATCAAGGAGCACTACAATGAGCAGAATAGGGGTGTAGTTAATCATAACATTTGGGTTGCATCCAAAAAGTATTGAACATATCAATCACCCTTATTAGAATGGAAAGCGAAAATTTGCAATCAGTTTCGACCTGATCTTTGGTAAAATTTACCTCCATTCTATTAATTGAAGCCAAAAAGAGGCGTATTACTGTTAATAATATAATTGAACTAAAGTTCCAATTAAGGAAATGTAATGCCAATATGGAAGCTGCTAACTTTACATAATAGCGGTTTAATTCCGTTAACATTTCTAATTTATATAGTTTAATAAAAACATTACATTTTCAATGTAAAAATAATAAATTTAATTATTTATAGATAATACCCAGAAACATAATAGTTTCCTTAACATCTTCAGTGTCACGCTCTAAACATAAGCTATCCAGATAAATATAAAAATAAATTACCAAAAATAATATTCAAAAAATAAAAGTTAAAAGATAAATCTTAAAATTAGAATCATATCAACCTTGAATATATTCAATTAAATAAATAAATAAATTATAAATTCCCTGACCACCAAATAACTCACCTCATCCATAATCAAAAGACTTTGAAGATAAATAACCATACTTTAATGGTAAATATCTAATAAATTTAGTAGATAAAAAAGGCATAAACCATATTGAACCAACAAAACTAACAAAAGGTAAACCTCTTAAAGAAAATAAAACACGAGATAAATTTATTTCAGAAATTAAATAACCCAAATAAGCACCTAATAAAACCACAAACATAGTTAAAAACTTTAAATAATAAGGTAAACTAATTATATAAGGAATAGGAAAAATTAACCAAGACAAAAAACTCCCACCAAAAACAGCAACAATTAAAAGAAAAATTATACCAAATGAAATATAATAACCCCTATCATCAAAAGAAAATCTAGAATAAAAATTATTATCACCAGATATAGAATAATAAAACAAACGAAATGAATAAGCAGCAGTCAAACCAGTAGAAAAAAAATAAAGAAAAAAAATCAAAAAATTAACTCAACTAAAACAAACAAGTTCAAGAATTAAATCCTTCGAATAAAATCCAGCTAAAAAAGGAAGGCCACAAAGGGAAAGACTAGAAACATTAAAACAAACTGAAGTTAAAGGCATAAAATAAACAATTGAACCTATAAAACGAATATCCTGAGTATCCTTTAAATTGTGAATTATAGAACCAGCACATATAAATAAAAGAGCCTTAAATAAAGCATGAGTCAATAAATGAAAAAAAGCAAGCTCAGAATAACCTATAGCAAGAATTCTTATTATTAAACCTAATTGTCTTAAAGTAGAAAGAGCAATAATTTTTTTTAAATCAAACTCAAAATTAGCACCTAAACCAGCCATAAATATAGTTATACAACCAATAATTAATAAAAACCAACCAAAATTATATAAATTTAACATAGGACTAAAACGAATTAATAAATAAACACCAGCAGTTACCAAAGTAGAAGAATGAACTAACGCAGAAACAGGAGTAGGAGCTGCTATAGCAGCAGGTAATCAAGAAGAAAAAGGAATCTGTGCACTCTTAGTTATTGCAGCTAAAATAATCAAAATAGTAATTAATTTCATCTCAAATGAATCTGAAATAAAATTATAATAATAAATATAATTTCAACTACCAAAATTTAATATTCAAGCAATTGAAATTAAAATAGCAACATCACCAATACGATTACTTAAAGCAGTAAGCATACCAGCACTATAAGACTTTACATTCTGATAATAAATAACTAAACAATAAGAAACCAAACCTAAACCATCCCAACCTAAAAGAATTCTAATTAAATTAGGACTAATAATTAAAAAACCTATAGAAAGAATAAATATTAAAACAATAATAATAAACCGATTTATATTCCTTTCACCAGACATATAATCCTCTCTATAATAAATAACTAAAGAAGAAATATATATAACAAATGATATGAAAATTAAAGATATCCAATCTAAAATTAATGTCATAACAACTATAGAACCATTCAAATTAAATAATTCTCACTCAACAAAAACATTATAATCAAAAAGTAAATAATAAATTCCCAAAATAAATAATAAAGTTCTAGAAAAAAATAAAGAAAAAAAACTTAAAGAACAAATAGAAAATATATACACGGCTTAAGATGGTAATATACCATATCATTGATCCCACAAAACAACATTTTTATTAAAATACTTAAGCTAAAAAAAGAAATACTCACCCTTTAAACAAAGAATATTTAAAGGCAATCAATGTAAAAGTAAAAGATGATATTCACGAATATAACCCAATGAACAAGTATAAACACCACCATAATAAAAACCATGCTGAGAATAAGAGTATATATACAAAGTATAAACAGCTCTAAAAAAAGATAAAAATATTAAAGTTAAGAATATTAATGAAGATCAAGAAATAATTCTATTTAATAAACTTAATTCACCCAATAAATTTAAAGAAGGAGGAGCAGCTATATTAGAAGAACTCAATAAAAATCACCAAAGAGCTATTCTAGGTATTAAATTAATTATACCCCTATTAATAAGTAATCTTCGTCTACCTAAACGCTCATAAATAATATTAGATAAACAAAATAAACCAGATGAACAAAGACCATGACCAATTATTAAACAAAAAGAACCTATACAACCCCATCAATTTATAGTTATAAGACCACCAATAACTATACTTATATGAGCAACTGAAGAATAAGCAATTAAAGATTTAAGATCCACTTGACGAAAACAAATAAAACTAACCACAACACCACCAGATAAACCAAGAGCTAATCAAAAATAATTAAACCTTAAACCCAAAAAAGAAATAATCTTTATTACACGAAAAATACCATAACCACCCAACTTCAAAAGAACCCCAGCTAAAATTATACTCCCCGAAATAGGAGCTTCAACATGAGCCTTTGGAAGTCAAAGATGAACCAAAAATATTGGTATCCTAATTAAAAAAGCTAAAATAATAAATAAATAAAATAAAAAATAAAAAGAACCAAAATCCGACAATAAAGGAAAATATAAAGTATGAGAACAATCATAAATCTTAAATAAAACTAACAATAAAGGAAGTCTAGCAACTAAAGTATAAAAAATTAAATAAATACCAGCCTGCAAACGCTCAGGCTGATAACCCCAACCCAAAATAAGCAATAAAGTAGGAATTAAACTAGCCTCAAAAAAAATATAAAAAGATAATAATCTCAAACTTGAAAATGAACAATAAAGCATAATTATTAAAAACAAAACCATAAAAACAAAAATTCTAGAATGATAAGAAAATAAATAAATTGATCTTCTAGCAGTAATTATTAAAGAACAAACCCAAAAACTCAATAAAATTAAACCAAAAGAAAAATAATCCACCCCAAAAAATCAACTAATTATATTTAAATCAGAATATGAATAAACACTAATTATAAAAAAGAAACTAACCACAAATATTAAAGAATGAACCAATCATCAAAAATTACCAATCAAACAAAGAGGGGTCATAAAAATTAATATAAAAAGATACTTTAACATAAAGATAATCCAAAAGAATTAAAAAAATCATTACCATGTGAACGAATTATAGATACTAAAATAGATAAACCTAAAGCACCTTCACAAACAGAAAAAACTAAAAAAATAACCGGAAAAAAATAATCATAATCAAATCTAAATAAATTAATAATAATTAAAAGAAATAAAGAAAGAACAATATATTCCAATCTCAAAAGAACCATAAGTAAATGCTTACGCTTTGAAGAAAAAACATAAACCCCACTAAAATAAATAAAAAGAGAAGTAAAAATAGAAAATATAAACATTGGTTTTAATAGTTTAAAAAAAACACCGGTCTTGTAAACCGGAATTAAGGAAGCCCCCCACTTTTAAAACTTCAGGGGTAGAAAATTTCTCCTAACCTCGATCTCCAAAACCGATATTTTATAATAAACTAACCCCTGACGTGATAAAAATAACAATTATATCCCTATCTAATGCCCTTAATATTAATTTTATTAAATTAAATCATCCAATATCAATAATAATATTTATTATTATTCAAACTCTACTTATTGGTTTAACAGCAGGGACATTAATAGAAAGATTTTGATTATCTTACATTTTATTTCTAACATTCTTAGGAGGTATATTAGTTTTATTCATTTACATTACCAGAATTGCCTCAAATGAAATATTTCAACTTAAATCAATTAGAGTAATTTTAACAGGAATCATATGATTGATTTTAACAATTAGACTTATCCTCCTAGATAAATCATTATACATCGATTTATTAAAAAATAGTGATACATCCCTTATTACTAATAATATAAACTTTCAAGAAATAACAATATCATTAAATAAGATTTATAATAACCCTACCTTTATAATTACTATAATAATAATAATTTATCTATTTTTAGCCCTACTAGCAGTAGTTAAAATCACCAACATTAACCAAGGACCTATTCGTAAAATAAGATAACCAATGAATAAACCGCTTCGACTGAAACATCCATTATTTAAAATTATTAATAACTCACTTGTAGATTTACCAGCTCCAACAAACATTTCATTCTGATGAAACTTTGGATCCTTATTAGGATTATGTTTAATAATTCAAATTGTTACAGGATTATTTTTAGCAATACATTATACATCTAATATTGAAATAGCTTTTAGAAGAGTAGTTTATATTTGTCGTGATGTTAACAACGGGTGAATTATTCGAACTCTCCATGCAAATGGAGCCTCTATATTCTTCATTTGCATTTATTTACATGTAGGACGTGGTATTTACTATGGATCATATATGTATATACACACTTGAATAATTGGAGTAATTATTCTATTTTTAGTTATAGCAACAGCATTTATAGGATATGTATTACCATGAGGTCAAATATCATTTTGAGGTGCTACAGTTATTACAAATCTTCTGTCAGCAATCCCTTATTTAGGAACTGATCTAGTTCAATGAGTATGAGGAGGATTCGCTGTAGATAATGCTACATTAAACCGATTCTTTACATTTCATTTTGTTTTACCATTTATTATTGCTGCCATGGCAGCAATTCATTTATTTTTTCTTCATCAAACAGGATCAAATAATCCACTTGGTGTTAATAGCGATATTGAAAAAATCCCCTTCCACCCTTATTTTACATTCAAGGATTCAATTACATTCGTCTTAATAACATCACTATTAATTTTACTCTGCTTAATTAATCCTTATCTTTTAGGAGACCCAGATAATTTTGTACCAGCAAATCCTTTAGTTACACCAGTACATATTCAACCAGAATGATACTTCCTATTCGCCTATGCTATTTTACGATCTATTCCTAATAAATTAGGAGGAGTTATTGCATTATTTTTATCAATTAGAATTTTAATAATTATACCATTCTATAATAAAACCCCTTTCCGAGGAATTCAATTCTACCCTATTAATCAAATCATATTTTGAATTATAGTAACAGTAGTAATTTTATTAACATGAATTGGAAAACGACCAGTTGAAGAACCATATATTATAACCGGACAAGTATTAACATTAATTTACTTTGTATATTTCTTAATTAATGTCCACGTAGCAAATATTTGAGATAAATTAATCAAAAACTACTAGTTAATTAGCTTACGAAAAGCATATGTTTTGAAAACATAAAATTAGAAGTTTGACTCTTCTATTAACTTTCTATTATATTTCTGAAAAAATTTCACTAAATAATAGAGATTAATAAAACCTTTAACCCTACAAAAAAAATAAAAAAGTTTAATGAAAGAGGAAGAAAGCTCTTTCAAGCTAAATATATTAATTTATCATACCGAAAACGAGGTAAAGTCCCTCGAACCCAAATAAAACAAAAAGCCAAAAATCCAAGCTTTACAAAGAAAAAAAAAGAATAAAAATCCCCACCTATAAAAATTAAAGTTATTAATATTCTTATAAAAATAATTCTTGTATATTCAGCTAAAAAAATTAAAGTAAAACCACCAGCCCCATATTCAATATTAAATCCTGAAACTAATTCTGATTCTCCCTCAGCAAAATCAAAAGGAGTTCGATTAGTTTCAGCTAAACAAGAAGCAAAACAAGCTAAAGCTAAAGGAAAAGAAAAAATAATAAATCAACAATATAATTGATAATTTATAAAATCAACTATATTAAATCTTCCAATTAAAATAATTAATGACAATAAAATTAAAGCTAAACTTACTTCATAAGAAATAGTTTGTGCAACAGAACGTAATGAACCTAATAAAGAATAATTAGAATTGGAAGATCAACCAGCAATCATTACAGTATAAACACCAAATCTAGTACAACATAAAAAAAATAAAAAACCGTAAGAAAAAGAACATATATATGTCAAATAAGGAAAAATTATTCAAACAAGCAATGAAATTATTAAACTAAACACAGGAGAAAAATAATAAAGTAAATAATTAGAAAGAATAGGAATAGGCTGTTCCTTACACACTAACTTAATTGCATCTCTAAAAGGCTGAGGAATCCCAACAAAACCAACCTTATTAGGACCTTTTCGAATTTGAATATAACCTAAAATTTTTCGCTCAAATAAAGTTAAAAATGCCACTCTAATTAAAACACAAATTATAAGCAATAAAAAGTTTAAAACAAATATAAATAAATCATATAATATCAATACTATTTGTAGAAACAATCTACATAAATGAAATCTAAATTCAACACATTAATCTGTCAAAATAGTAATAAACAGTTAATATTAATCAAATATTAATAAAATTATTTTATTCGCACGGTCCTTTCGTACTAATGCAAATTTAAATATCTTAGGATAGAAACCGACCTGGCTCACGCCGGTCTGAACTCAGATCATGTAAGAATTTAAAGGTCGAACAGACCTAATTACTAAGCTACTGCACCTAGCATTTTTCTTAATCCAACATCGAGGTCGCAATCTGCTTTGTCGATTTGAGCTCTCTAAAACAATTACGCTGTTATCCCTAAGGTAACTTAATCTTATGATCATAAATTATGGATCAAAATAACATAAATCAATGATTTAATAATGAAGGGTTTAATTATCCTTCATGTCACCCCAACAGAATATATTAAATTAAATATAATAAAACAACCTAAAAAATATATAAAAATTATATATTAAGCTCTATAGGGTCTTCTCGTCCTAAAGAAAAATTTAAGCCTTTTAACTCAAAAGTTAAATTCTAGATATTAAATAGAGACAGTCAATTCCTCGTCAAACCATTCATTCCAGCCTCTAATTAAGAGACTAATGATTATGCTACCTTTGCACGGTCAAAATACCGCGGCTCTTCAAAACAAGTCAGTGAGCAGGCCAGACCTTAAATTTTAATCAAAAGGCCATGTTTTTGATAAACAGGCGGGAATTAAATTTGCCTAGTTCCTTAAAATAAATTATCAAGAAAAAAAAAGAATACAAATAAACTATACTAATTCAATCATTATTTCATAAAATATAAAATTAAATTTATCATCTTAATATAAAATCTAAAAAATTCATAAAATCAAAATAAAAAACAATGGACTAAAACGTAATCAAAAAGATGGCTGGTTCAAAGCCTACTTTTATATTAAAAATATAAAATTATAGAATAATTAATCTCCAGAGCTTATCCCCTAAAGAATTAACGAAATACTAATCCAAATTTTAAAATTAAAAAAGACCAGTAATCCTAAAAAATTAAATTTTTTCTTAAGAAACTAGATATCTTGAGAAACGAATAACATTTCATTTCTACCTAAAAATAAAAGATAAATATTCCACATTAACCTTCACTTCCAAGTAACTCAACTCAAATCGAGATAAGTAAAATAAATACAAAAATTTTGATTAACCCTGATACAAAAGGTACTCTAAAATAAAGATACTTATTCTTGCATTATAAATATATTTCATAATCCACTAACGTTACTATTAAACTATCATTGTAAAAATCAATTCTGTAAACCATACTTAGACACTAAACCCATAAAGTTATTTCTATTAAATATGAAAATAACAAAAAATAAAAATAATATTTCAAGCTCAAGGTATCCTGAATTGCACAGAAATATTTTCAGTGTAAATGAAATACTTAACTAACAAGCTCTACCTTGATCAAACTTCCCAGATACACTTTCCAGTACATCTACTATGTTACGACTTATCTCACCTAACTTGACTAAAAATTATAAATAAATATAAACAAAACTAATCAATAATGAGAGCGACGGGCGATGTGTACACACCTCAGAGCCAATATCAAAAGACTTAAATAAATCAAATTACTATCAAATCCACCTTAATCCATAATATTTCATTAAGAAACCGTAATAAACAAAAATTTATTGTAACCCACCTCCTCTTAATCATAAGCTGCACCTTGACCTGAAATACTTCAAAATCATGAATCTTGAAAATTATAAACTCTAAAAAGATTTTCTGATAACGGAGATATACAAACAAATAGATCAAGTAAAGTTAATCGTGTACTATCAATCACGGGGTAGGTTCCTCTGAATGGAATGAGGTACCGCCAAATTCTTTGGGTTTAAAGATCTTAACTAATAGTACCCAGGTAAATAATATTTACACTTAAAATAGTAGGGTATCTAATCCTAGTTTATAATTTAAGTTTCACAGGTTCATAATAAGAGCTATTTAAAAATTTTAAAATTTCACCTTATAAATTTAAATTTAAACCCTTCAAAATATAAACAACTGTTAAACCAAAAATATTCACTTGCATCAATCGTATAACCGCGGCTGCTGGCACGAATTATGCCGACACTAAATCAATTACTAATTCCAAAATCACTTGATAATTAAATCAAATTACTGCAAAAAGAACATTTAGTTAAAACAAAACTTGCATATAATATAAAGAAAAAATGAACAAATAAGCAAGAATAAAACTTTCGAATAATGAACTGAACATCATCAGTAAAAAAAAACCCCTAAAAACAATAGTTGGTAAAAATTTTCAGAAAAAAGAAGATATTTTAATAGTCAAATATTGAAAAATTTGAGAAAATTAACCCTCCCAAAGACCCTATATAACAACTAAACTCTATATTTTATATAAAAAATATAACGAACATTAAATTATTCAAATAAGACTGCTTTAGTCTAATCTAGAATAGTTTCTATTTAATCTTTTTTTTTTTTTTATTTATAAAAAAAAGATTAAATAATATAACTGCTTATGTCTAAATAAATTCAAATAAGATCTTATTAATAATTCAATTATCTATAACTTATAATAATTGATTTATATTTAGTATAATCCCTTATATATTAGAATATAATTGTATTAATATATTAAAAATGACATTTAACATATTATAAATATATTATATTAAATACTATTAAGGTATTAATTTAACATATTATAATACTTTATATTAAATATAGTTATATATTATAATAATAATTAAAGTTAAATATTTCTTCTGCCTAAAAAAATAAGTCCCTATACCTTTTGAGAAATATATGTATTAATATAAGCATTTATTATAAAATAAATAACCTTATAATGATATATTGTGGTAGATGTAATATATTAAAATAAATTATTTATTATATTATTATATAAGAACAAAGGGAAGATTTCAAAGAATAATAATCTCAAATTTTATACTCTTAACTAGAAAGAACACTCAATCGCCATAACAACTAAGCTTTAAATTTATAGATATAAATATATAAATTCACAA